TCGTAATGACGAGTATACAAACTCATACCTTGGTATAAAACCATAATTTCTATACTGTGTCGAATGCACCGGTCCCTTTATTAGCCTAATGGGAAATCTAAGGAACCCAATCAAACTGTTACACTTTACTACTTCCATCCTTCCTTAAAGCCAGAGGCTCCATAGGTAGGCTTTACGACTTGAGTCCGTCCTTAGCTTAAGGACTGGACTCATCGGGAAAATCTACTCGTAAGAAGCGGCAGTTACGCTTGATTTTAAGTTAAGGCCCAGACGAGAAGAGGAGAGCTCGTCTCGTTACCTTTAAAGACAAAGCAGGCTAGAAGTAGGGTCACGCTAACAGACAGAGAGAGTAAATAGCAAAGAATCATTCGGCGCGTAGTGAACTGCCAGATAGATCCGCACAGCTAGGGAAGCCGTTGAAACCCGATCATTCAAAGCTGCACAGACGGACCGGGGCCTGGTGCCTATGATGCCATTGTCAAAGAGCACTCGAATGGGCGAAACACATAGAAAAAAAGACCCTTCCACCCGTCAAGGAAGATCTCCAATAATAGGGCCTTCCCTTGAGTGAGGCCGAAAGCAAGATTGACAGCGGACTCGTAGCGTGGAAAGAATCCATAGACAGAAGATGTTGCAGAAAGGCTTCAACGACTACATTTTTATTTAGTATAGGGTTTTGCTCTTTGGACTTCATTGTAATATTTTTTTTTTATAGGAAATAGTGTGTATAGTCGAGACAGCAGATATGACTCAAGAACAGGTACCCAGCTACTTATGAATATTCAACTAAATCCGCACATCCAAGATTTAGCTTTCCAGTAGATTCTGTATGATATGAGAATGTCTGTGAGTAGCCAACATCTGTAGCTGAGTCAATCGAAAGAAGGGCCTCTTAATTAGCTGAGGAAACCGCCCAGAAATTCATATAAATCAAGAGCTGGCTCTGCCGTAAGGAATTTGATGTCAACACTTAGATGGAGATCTTGCTGTAAACACAAGAAGTACACGATCAATTTTGAGTTGAGGTACCAAAAAGAGGTCACTTAGTTTGAGGGTTCCACCCCATTCTTTCTTTAAAGAGGGGTGGAAGACAGATAAAAGATAAGTAGGGTTTGCCATAGCATTATTCGTCTTCGAAGCTGTCTTATTCTAGCCATGGCATTCATCAAGGGCTTTCCGTCCGCACAGTAAAGCGTGTGCATTTAGAAAGGTTTACTTCTGTAGGCCCTGTTCGGCTATGTATGTCCAAGCACACAAGCAACGAAGTCTGGTGGTGGTCTGGTAAGGTTTCCGAAAGCAAAGCGATATCCCAGGATCGGGTAAAAAGCAAAAGTATAGCGCGCAGAGCAGAGCAGTCAAAGAATGAAGAGAGACTTGTTCTTGCTCTCCCAATTCAGGAAGACGTAAATCGCCGGTTGGGTTGGTCCAACCAAAAAAGACATGGGACGACTTTACCATTGCTTTTTTTTAAGTAAAGCTTGAAAGTAAAGACACCTATAAAGATCTCCCACTTGACACTTTCTATATATCTGCTTTCATTATAGGCTTAGCCAACTAGAAAACTCATCCGCTTGTCAGGTGCCATACTCACTCGTAAATGATTCTCGCTTCTCCGCTTTCAGCGCCGCTTCACTGCGTTCAGAGCCTCTCTTTTTTACTCTCGAGATGCAGATGAGGAGAACTTCCAATCGTTATGAACAAATGGAGAGCAAGTAAGCTTTATCAGTAATAAGTGATGCTCAATAAGGAGCGATGGGACTTTGTAAGGTAAGCCTCACCTTCGGTGCCTTCTGCCGATTCCCCTCTTTCTTGAAGTCGAGTCCCTTCTATGGGAATTCCTCTTCCCGAGCCTCTTTCTTTGGTTTTCTGCACGGATTCCTGGTTTGGTGAATCTGGTTTTGAGTAATTCATTCAGCCTGGATTTGCTCTATCAAAAGAATAGTTGGAGATGCCAGATCTTTTAGGCGGACAGCATGCCTTTACCGGATGTGCTCGCGTTGTGTCAATAAAGATAGCTAAGTTCGCTTACCGCTTGAGGGCTTTACTCACTCTGCGGAACATGTAATTGGAAGAGTTTCCAACATTCCGACAGCCCTATGGAAGATGCCCCTGTTGGCTGTCTATCATTAGTATAGCTTTGAAACGGCTATAACAGCATACTTACACTTACCCACTCGTTCTTATCATGAATAAGAAAGCACAGCTTCAGTGACTTGATCCTATGATTTAGCTACTTCTGGTCCTAGCTAAAGTCTTTTTTTTAGTTCATTCCCCTAGGTACTTAGTGTTATTGGATACCCGGATTGTACATCATAGGAGTGGGGGATTTTCCTGTCCTCCTCACTGCCCCAAAAGAAGATGGCTCTGTCGCTAAGCGAGAGGACATCGCAAGACAAAAAGGAACTATATGCTTACCACAAACTTTCAGGTCGCGCGTAGAGGTCACTTTAGCTTGTTGTACCGGTCTTCAAAAGAAGGTTGTAGCATTTCCTATACATTTTTTTTTGTCTAGGGGATGTAAAAGAGGGCTTTCTCGTGGGGCGAGTTTTCTCACTATACAATGAGCACTACGAACGAAGGGTCAACGACGAGGGAGCGGCGAATAAATTCTGAGTTCATGCATCTGGCAATTTTCTTGATGCATTCCTGTTGAGAATGAAGAAGAAGAGAGATCATCTTTTGAAGAGGGTTACGTAGATCTTCTATATTTGCCGTAATTCGTTGATTGCTCCGTACGTGGAAAAACTCCTGTTCGTTGCGGTTGGTCATAAATTTTCTTCTACACGGCTTTCGAGAACAAATATTGGACCGGGAAGAATAGGGGGTAAAGTCAAGTCTAAGCGCATATGGCACGAAAAGGAAATCCGATTTCGGTAAGACGTGATCTGAATCGTAGTTCAGATTCAAGTCGGTTCAGTGAGGGCGACCGCGAAAGTCACCGAATGGGTCAGTCTTTTCCTTCAGTTTGTCCTTCGTGGGAGGACGTTGGTACGGACACGACTTCTTCTAAGGCTAGAAGACCACTGGAAGACCCCCAGGACCAGAGCATGTCGTGAAAGAGGCACACTGGGCGGGCGTGCTTCGACCGTGTCTCCGGGGCACAGTTGAATGTAGATATCATGAATGCGAGGTGCAGGAGACCAGGCCGAGAAACCCGGGCAACCACTCCCCTATGTGCCGATCGCTAGCGCATCCAGGGCCCCGGCGCCCAGCTCAGCCGGAGAGGCCTAGCCTGATCCTGATCTGAGAAGTGCTAATTAGGTTCGGATAGACTTCATTCAAGAGCGCCGCCGCCCTAATAAAACAAGTGCTAAGTTTCAGATCAGTGAATAAACCGGAAGAGACGTTTCTCGCTCGGCGCCTAAAGCGCACTGTGCTCCGCTTCAACAAATGAGAGTTTTCGGTGGAACCGGTGAACCACGCGAGCTGGTTAGATGCGCGGGACAGAGGGCTCGTAGTACCTGCTAGCGCAGCTATGCAGTGTAAGGGAAGGAGCCTAAATCGAACCCCTTCCTTCTTTTTTTTTCTTTGAAAAAAAGCAGTACAAAGGAATGAATTCTCGGATGAGACTAAGCAGCCACCGACCGTTCTGACGCACCCCTGACCTATCTTGATTAAGACCGAAAACTCTCAAAAATGGAGCCTAGTTTAAGCTGTCAAACAAATGATAGAATATAAAATTAATAAAAAAGAACCACTGGTGGATGGAGTCTCGCTCAGTAAAGAGAGTTGTAGATTCGTAGAAAAGGAGAAGAGCCCTCAATTGATTATATATATATTAGTATTAGTAAAGGTAAAGCGCTAACGCTGCAATTTTTCTAAAGCAACAAGCGCGAAACTTTACTTTTTGAGAAAGAAGGTGCTTGTTGCCGCTTTATTAGTAAGTCAGCTTGTTTTATATTATATCAATAAAGGCAAAAGGTTGCTTTACTAAATAATATAAGGCGCGCTAGCGCTTTAGAAGGACGTTTAGGCTTTACTAATAGAATATATAGGGCGTTTTTTTTTTATCACGGTGCGCAGGTTTGGAACCCTATACAAGGGGCGTTTCCTTTCAAATGACAACTGCCTCTTCCTGCTGCGAGGGGAAACCAAACCGCCCGCTCAAGTACCAGTTGCTTCGCCGGTAGGCCCACTTAAGTTAGGGGGGCATTGTCCCTCAGTTCTTACCAACCTCCGGTGTGTAATCGACATGTTTCTAGCGGTTGAATAAGAATCATTGATTCCCTCTACTGTCCATTTATTATTCATTTAGGGCGCTCGGCCGGTACTCCTTTAAAAAACCATAACAACTATGAACGTAAGGGAAGATAAGGGAAGACCACCTGAGCGAACCGACCGAAAGGACTTGACTTATTCGAACCGAACGATAGCGGCTTAAAGCTAAGCCTATCACGAGCAGCGTCGGTGCGCGGGGAGGAGCATCTCAAAGTATGGGGCAAAGGATCAAGCGCTTTGGCTTTGTCCCCCGGGATCCACCACAGGTTGGGTTTGAGAGCCGTGTGATGGGTGACTATCCAGCACGGTTCGGGGAGCACTTTTAGTCTGCGTTGGTGAATGGAAGCCCCCACTATCAAGCAAGAAAGAAGCGGCTCTTCCCATGGCGGAGTCACCATTGACTCTATTTATTATTTTGGTAAATCAGTGTATCAAGATGTCAATCTGAGATCTTATTTCGGTTCGATACGTCCACCTACGAGACTGACCTTTGGCTTTCGTCTCGGTACGTGTATTATTCTACATTTTCCAAAAAGAGCATTCATTCATTTCTTTCTTCCCCGTCGACCACGACGACTGAAACGACGCGAAAAATCCAGACCCGGAAAGGAGTGGTGGGCTTTTGGGAAAGTCGGGCCGATCAGGTGTCTTCATTCAAGCGACGATACAGAAGAAGAACGAAACGAAGTGAGAGGCCGGGGGGCAGGGAAAAGAGTCGAATCGATCAGGCTCGACGACCGGGAGAAGCAAAACGAAATTCGGATTTGGCCGAAAAAGAAGCAACGCTATGGATACCATGACCGATCACCATCGATAAAGAAGAATCTTTCTAAATCACTTCGGGTCAGCAGGGCCTTCAAGCATCCGAAATACGCCGGGGTTGTAAATGACATAGCGTTCCTGATAGAAAATGACGACTCCTTCAGAAAAACAAAGTTATTAAAGTTCTTTTTGCCAAAGAAATCCGGCCCGACGAGTCATCTACTTAAAAGGACCCTCCCCGCAGTGCGCCCCTCTTTGAATTATTCGGTCATGCAATACTTATTGAATACAAAGAACCAAATGAATTTAGACCCCGTCGTAGTTCTCAATCATTTCGTGGCACCGAGCGTGTCTGAACCATCTACGATGGGGGGAGCGAATGCACAGGGAAGAAGCTTAGATAAGAGAATACGTTCTCGCATCGCTTTTTTTGTAGAAAGCTCGACCAGCGAGAAAAAGTCTTTGGCCGAAGCCAAAAAGAGGTTGACCCACTTCATTCGCCAAGCAAATGATCTTCACTTCGCGGGAACAACAAAAACCACCATCTCGCTCTTTCCTTTTTTCGGTGCTACCTTTTTCTTTCCAAGGGATGGGGTTGGGATGTATAATAACCTTTTTTTTGAAGATGCCCGGGAACAACTCCTAGGTCAATTAAGAATCAAATGTTGGAACCTCATGGGTAAGGATAAGGTAATGGAATTGATAGAGAAATTCATAGACCTAGGTAGGATAGGAGAATTGATAAAGGGAATAGAGATGATGATAGAGATCATACTGAGAAACAGAAGAATTCCGTACGGGTACAACTCTTATTTGAACGAAGTGAAAAAAATACGATCTTTGTTGTCTAATAGAACAAACACTAATATCTTAATTGAGTCGGTCAAGATAAAATCTGTTTATCAAAGTGCTTCTACGATTGCTCAAGACATCTCTTTTCAACTGAGAAACAAAACAAGATCATTTCGTTCCATTTTTAGTAAAATCGTGAAGGATATTCCATTAGTAATGAAAAAAGGGGTTGAGGGGATCCGTATATGTTGTTCAGGTCGATTAAAAGGCGCAGAAATAGCTAGAACTGAATGCGGAAAGTATGGAAAAACATCTCGTAATGTATTTAACCAGAAAATAGATTATGCTCCTGCGGAAGTATCTACTCGTTATGGAATCTTAGGTGTCAAAGTGTGGATTTCATATAGTAAAAAAAAGGGACGTGCTATATCCGAAACGTACGAAATTTAGTAAATCTCGTAAAGGCAGATGTAGTAAGGGTTGCGAATCGGACGGTACACAACTTGGTTTTGGAAGATATGGCACTCAAAGTTGTAGAGCTGGTCGTCTTTCACCATTGAAGCAGCGCGTCGGGCTACAACCGGACAATTCCATCGTGCTATGAGCCGAAGAAATCATAAGATATGGGTAAGAGTTTTCGCGGATCTCCCTATTACCGGGAAACCTATAGAAGTTAGAATGGGAAGAGGAAAAGTAAATCCTACGGGTTGGATTGCTCGTGTGTCCACAGCATTTGAAATGGATGGTGTGAGTTTGTCAAATGCTCGCCAAGCCGCTACATTAGCGGCGCATAAAAAATGTTCGTCAACCAAGTTTGTTCAGTGGTCGTAACGTAATTGGTTAGTGGGGAAAAACGTGGGCGGGATTCAAAAGAATTAGGCGAAGTGTTTGTTCCTGAACGACGGAAGTGGAAAGACATTACGGGAGAGGGATATACTCCTTGATTTTTGTAATCGCCGAAATTGTACGACGAACCTTTTTGTTCCAGGCGTACGACCCTGATACGTTACGGTTTTTATCCGCCGGCCCGGTTTATAAAGTGATAGTAGTAAGAATAAATAAGAAAGATAAAAGCTAAGATTCAGGAAAGGCGGGAGAAAGGAAGAAAAGTATGTATGTATCCCGGGGGTGGGGGTCGAAGGAATTAGAAGAAGATTGAATGGATTATCCCCCCGTCGCACGAACCATTTATGATGGCCGCGTCTGGGTGGATTGTGGTGCTACCATTCCTTTAGGATACCTTTCGGCTTCAGTAAAAACTCTTCCCCCTTAGTTTTTATAGATATTTAGTTTGTATGGTAACTCCACTTTTAGTATGGAATTGACTTTGTTGGTTGAGTGGAGTTACCGTAGTTCAATCTATAAAGGAAGGACAATCGATCGCACTTGGCGCAGAACCACCTAACGGTGGCTCTTTACTCCCTCAATCTTCTTCTTTTTCTTTCACCCTTCATCCCCTTTTTTATCAATAGGGAGCTACGAGCAAGGCAGCTCTGCTCCGGAAAGAAAAAAGCCGGCAGGTCCTTTTCCGCTTGATCGCTAACTCATGAGCAAAGCCGCCCCTCATGCAGCATATGAGCTTCACTAAAATAAAAGGCCGGTTCTATTGGCGGATGGATAAGGCCCCTCACTCCGCCATGAGAACAAAGAAAGCCGCACTATCTCCTTGCAGCTTTGCCTGCCGCGCTTCGGTCAGTAGGATGGATAGCAAAGCCGCCTTCGGCCCTT